GGGGGGGGGGAAAGGGGGGGTTTGGCCAAGATAATTATTGGTATATGATTATGTCCGAAGAAAACATGAATAATAAGCCTACTGGGGTTGGTAGGTGGAAAAAACATTTGCACTATTAGTACTGCTTATATTATGTCCTGAACCATTAATTAATCTGTTGCAGGGGTATTGATGGGGATAAATGATACTTGAATGAGAAGTCCAGCTAGACTGTAAGTTGACCTTCATGCCTTGACGGCTATGCTGAGTGATACCATCCCGAAAATTAAAAAATACCAACTGCCCGAGACCACAGTTATGTTAGGCATGGGCTGATTAGACCCGTACCATCGAGATGTCTTATTTAAGGGGAACGTATGGACGATAAAACATTGAATGGCCCTGAAGTAAGAACCAGATGCCTGGTAAAGTTTCACATTAGCTACCCCCAAGTTTAATGGGCCCGGAGCGAGAAGAGGGGCATGGGTGGGCGGGTTGCTGGTTTCACGGAGGATGGTAGATTAATAGACCAAATGGGGATGGGGATAGTCGTATGGACAAGAAAGGTTTATGACTTAATGGTGTATGTAAGATAACGCAGATATGTCTATTGAGCATTAATGTTTAGTTGATTGTAATAGACATGGTGTGTAGAATTTTATGTTGATAAATAGTATTATGTCTTACATAATTGATATTTAATACATGCTTATATGCTAGGGGGATATAATTTAATGTACGATATACATAGATGTACTATGTACTAGATAAATTTATGTACAAGAAGTAGTTTAAATAGAATATCAGCTTTGGGTGCTGATGGTGGGGGAAGAGTCCTTCCTTCTTGATGCCCTGAGAAAAGTAGTTTTTCATTTCTGGTTTACAAGACCAGTGTAATGTTTATACTATCGGGGCATTTAGTCTAGGTCTAGGATGTTGTTTTCAATTATGCCTGCTATTGGTATGAAGATGACGATAATGGCGAAGTAGGCGATTGAGGCTATCTGTCCAATAATAATGAAGGGGTATTCTACTGGTTGGCCTCCAATTCATGTGAGGATTAGTAAGTCGGCTACTAGGATTCAGTATATTGTTTGTGTAATTGGTCGGAAGGTGAGTCCGCGTTGTTTTGAGGTGTGGAGGAGTGGTAGGAGGGCTAGGATTAGGATTGATAGGATTAGGGCTAAGACGCCCCCTAGTTTATTAGGGATAGAGCGTAGGATGGCGTAAGCGAAAAGAAAATATCATTCTGGTTTAATGTGTGCTGGAGTGTTGAGTGGATTTGCAGGAGTGTAATTATCTGGGTCTCCGAGAACATCTGGGAAAAACAATACCAAAATTATGAGACCTATTAATAAGATAAGGACCCCTAAGAAATCTTTGATTGTGTAGTAGGGGTGAAAGGGGATTTTGTCTGCGTCTGAATTTAGGCCTGTTGGGTTGTTGGATCCTGTTTCGTGTAGGAATAGTAGATGGACGAAGACAAGGGCTGTGATAATGAAAGGCAGGATGAAGTGGAATGCGAAGAATCGTGTAAGGGTAGCTTTATCTACTGAGAACCCGCCTCAGATTCACTCTACTAGGGTTGTGCCGATATAGGGGATGGCTGATAATAGGTTTGTAATTACTGTAGCCCCTCAGAAGGATATTTGTCCTCATGGCAGGACATAGCCTATAAATGCTGTTGCTATTACGGCGAATAGCAAGATGATGCCTATGTTTCAGGTTTCAATTATGTTGTAGGAGCCATAATATATGCCTCGTCCTACGTGGAGGAAAAGACAGATAAAGAATATGGAGGCTCCGTTTGCATGTATATAGCGGATGAGTCAGCCGTAGTTTACGTCTCGGCAGATGTGAGTAACTGATGAGAATGCTGTTGATGTATCTGATGTATAGTGTATAGCTAGGAAGAGTCCTGTGAGGATTTGAATAATTAGACAAAGGCCGAGTAGGGAGCCAAAGTTTCATCATGATGAGATGTTTGATGGGGCAGGGAGGTCAATGAATGCGTGGTTGATGATTTTGATTAGTGGATGTTTTTTCCGAATGATTGTCATTAGGTGTTTCTATAGTTGAATAACAACGATGATTTTTCATGTCATTGGTCATAGTTGAAGTCTATGTAGAAATTATGACAGAATTAATTTATTTTTTAAGCTTATTAATTTGTACAGGTTGCTTAGGCACCTCTTTAAAGCCTTCGCCTATTTATGGTGGGCTATGTTTAATTGTTAGTGGGTGTTCGGGTTGTTTAGCGGTGTTAGGGCTTGGTGGGTCTTTTTTAGGGTTAATGGTGTTTTTAATTTATTTGGGAGGGATGATGGTTGTATTTGGTTATACTACTGCTATGTCTGCGGAGGAGTATCCTGAGACATGGGTCTCTAGTTGATTAGTGTTGGGGACTCTGGTGATAAGTATTTTTATGGGAGTGGGGATGTTGTTTGTGTCTAATTATTATGAGGGTGTGGAAATGGTTCTGGAATTTAATAGTTTAGGTGGGTGAGTGGTTTATGATGGTGATGAGTTAGGGTTGATGGGTGAGGGGGGTGCTGGCGTGGCTGCTTTATACAGCTGTTCTGCATGGTTAATGGTTGTTTCTGGTTGAACCTTATTTATGGGGGTATTTATTATTATTGAGATCACTCGTGGAAATTAAGTTATTAATATGATTGGGATAGATAGGAGTGTAATTAGGAATGAGAGGAAGTACAGTTTAACTATGCCTTTTTGGTTGCTGAGGGTGGAAGAGGTGATTATGTGAATTGTGGAGATGATTTTTGGGATGGCTTTTTCTAACCAGATTAGGTCTAAAAGGGTTAGGGCTGTTTTAAAACTGGTGTTTAGTGTTTTTGAGGGGAATAGGCGGTGTATGATTGTTGGGAAATATCCTAATGAGGTTGAGAATGAGGAAGTGGGTGAAGGTTTTGTTGGTGTAAGGTTGTTGGTGAGGTTATTCAGGTCTAATGCGATTACGAATCCTGTGATGGTTACTATGAGTGCTGTTGTTTTTAGATATCAGGGTATAGTCATAATTTGGATAGTTGTAGGTGGGATGTTATATGAGATGAAAAACCCCGCTATGATACTTCCTAGTGCGAGTCGTTTAATTGGGTTAATTAGTAATGGGTTATTTTCGTTTATAATGATTGTAGAAGGGAAGCGGGGTTTGGATATAAGGACGAAGTAAATGATTCGTATGCTGTAGATGGCTGTTATTGAGGTGGCTACTAGTGTGACTAAGAGGGCTCAGGCGTTGGTGTAGCAGGTGTTGGCGGCTTCAATGATTAGGTCTTTTGAGTAGAAGCCTGTGAGGAATGGTGTTCCGGTTAGGGCTAGGCTGCCGATGGTTAAGCATGAGGATGTAAATGGTATAGCTTTTGCCAGTCCCCCCATTTTTCGAATGTCTTGTTCGTCGTTTAGGCTGTGGATGATGGATCCGGAGCATATGAATAGTATAGCTTTGAAGAATGCATGTGTGCAGATATGAAGGAAGGCTAGATATGGTTGGTTAATTCCTAGGGTTACTATTATGAGTCCTAGTTGGCTTGATGTCGAGAATGCTACAATTTTTTTAATGTCGTTTTGGGTTAGGGCGCAGATTGCTGTGAATAGGGTGGTAATTGCGCCTAAGCACAGTATAATTGTTAGAACAGTGTTGTTATCAGAGATGAGGGGGTGGAAGCGGATTAGTAGGAAGATTCCTGCTACAACTATAGTGCTTGAGTGAAGTAAGGCAGATACTGGGGTTGGGCCTTCTATGGCTGATGGTAGTCATGGGTGTAGGCCGAATTGGGCTGATTTACCTGTGGCAGCGATGATTAGTCCTAAAAGGGGGATAATGTTTGATTCGTCTATGATAAAGATTTGTTGAAGGTCTCATGAGTTGGTTTTTGTGCAGAATCAGGCTATGGCCAGGATAAAGCCGATATCACCGATACGGTTGTATAGGATGGCTTGTAGGGCTGCTGTGTTTGCATCGGATCGGCCGTACCATCATCCGATTAGCAGGAATGATATAATTCCTACGCCTTCTCACCCGATGAAAAGTTGGAATAGGTTGTTGGCGGAGGTTAGGATGACTATGGTGATTAGAAATAGGAGCAGGTATTTGACGAATCGATCTAGGTTAGGGTCTGAGTGTATGTATCATATAGAAAATTCTATGATTGACCATGTGACGAATAAGGCTACTGGTAGGAAGATGATAGAAAAGAAGTCAAATTTTAGGCTTAGTGATAGTTTTATAGATCCAATGGTGATTCAGTGTCAGTTAGTGATTATGATTTCTGTATTAGAGTTGAAAAAGGAAAATAGTGGAATGAGGCTAATGAAAAATGCGTATTTAATGCACAGGGTTACGTAACTAGGGAAATTAATTTGTTTTGTTAGGTTGGTGAATGAGATGACTATTGGGAATGTTAGAAGTATAAAGATTAACAAAATGGAGGATGTAATTGTGTTTATTACTTTCATTTGGAGTTGCACCAAGTTTTTGGTTCCTAAGACCAACGGATTACTTCTATCCTATAAAAGTAAGAAAGCCGTATGTTTAAATACGGGGGCATGAGTTAGCAGCTCTTGCATGCTTTCTTGGTAAATAAGGAGGTTTATATCCTATCTTCAGATTCACAGTCTGGTATTTTTATTAAACTATATTAACATATTGTAAGTCCTAGGATTAGTTTGGGGTTGATGGTTAGTAGAATTAAGGGAAGAATGTGGAGGGCTATTAGTGTTGACTCTCGTGTGTGTGTGGGTTGTAGATTGTTTATATGACTGACTAGTTTACCTCGTTGCGTGGTCACAATTATGTAGATTGAATATAGGGATGTGATTAGGATGTTGGCTCCTAGGAGGATGATTGATGGGTTAGATCAGGAGAATAGGGAGACTGTAATTATTAGTTCTCCAATTAGGTTAATTGTTGGTGGGAGAGCAAGATTAGCTAGGCTTGCTAGAATTCATCAGGTGGCCATTAAAGGGAACACTATTTGTAGGCCTCGGGCTATAATTATTGTTCGGCTGTGGATTCGCTCGTAGTTGGTATTGGCTAAGCAGAATAGTAAGGAGGATGTGAGTCCGTGGGCGATTATGAGTGCTGTGGCTCCTATGAAGCTTCATGGTGTTTGAATTATGATGGCTGCGATAACTAGGGCTATATGGCTGACTGAGGAGTAAGCGATGAGTGATTTTAGGTCTGTTTGTCGTAGGCAGATGGAGCTGGTCATGATTATGCCTCATAGTGATAAGAGAATGAAGGGGTATGCTATGGATTTAGTTATTGGGTCTAAGATTATGGAGATACGTATTATTCCATACCCCCCAAGTTTTAGTAGGATGGCGGCTAGAATTATGGATCCGGCGATTGGGGCTTCTACGTGGGCTTTTGGTAGTCATAAGTGGACTCCGTATAGGGGTATTTTGATTATGAAGGCTATTATGCATGCTAATCATAGGATGTTGTTGGCCCATGTTTGGTTTAAAGGTGTGTAGTTTAATGACATTAGAATAAAGTTTAGTGTCCCTATTGAGTTTTGGATGAAGATGAGGGCAATTAGTAGTGGGATTGATCCAATGAGGGTATAGAATAGGAAATAAATTCCGGCGTTTAGTCGTTCTGTTTGGTTTCCTCATCGTGTGATGATGATTAGGGTGGGAATGAGGGTGGCTTCGAATAGCACGTAGAATATAATAAGTTCGTTTGCGGAGAATGTTATGATAAGTAGAATTTGGAGAGCTACTAATAAGGAGATGTATAGTTTTTTATTATGTTCATGTTCTTTTTTAATGTGGTTTTGGCTAGCTAGGAGTATAAGTGGAAGTAGTCAAGTTGTTAGGACTAGGAGTGGGGCGGATAGGGGATCTGCTGAGAATGTAGTGGAGAAGTTTAGGCTGCTTTCGTTGTTTTGTCATAGAAGGCTAATGGAAATTAAGTTAATGAGGAGGCTGTAGGTTGTAACATTAATTCAAACTTTTTTGTTGTTGGAGAGTCAGGTCAGGGGTAGTAGCATGAGTGATGGAAAAATAATTTTTAGCATTGTAACAGGTTTAGGTTTTGTACGAAGTCTGAGCCGTAGGTATTTGAGATTTTTGCTAGTAGAGCTAATCCTACGGCGGCTTCGCAAGCAGCGAAGACTAAGATCACGATAGGGATAGGGAATATGATTATTGAGTGTGTGTTTAGGGGTGTAATTGTGGCTAGGATGAATAGGGAGAGTATTATTCCTTCTAGGCATAGGAGGGTGGATATTAGGTGTGATCGGAATATAAGGGTCCCTAGAAATGAGAAAGCGAAGGCTAAAGTGATGTTAATTACTGCAGGCGTCATTTTTGGTAATTATGATATTTATCATAATCTAATGAGTCGAAATCATTAATTTTAATTAAACTAATTACCAATTATTCTGTTCATTCTAGGCCTTTTTGTGTTCATTCATAGGCTAAGCCTGCGGCTAGGATTGTGATTAGGATGAATGCTATGATGGTTGGTAGGTTTATGTTTGGGAACTGTATGGCTCATGGCAGTGGCAAGAGCAGTGCGATTTCGAGGTCAAATAATAAGAAGGTAATAGCGACTAAGAAAAATTTTATTGAGAAAGGTAGTCGGGCTGAGCTTATAGGATCAAATCCGCATTCGTAGGGGTTTGCTTTTTCTGTATATGAGTTTAAGTGAGGGAGTCAGAAAGCCACGGAGATTAAGATTATTGATAGTGTAATGTTGATTAATAGAACAAATATTATGTTAATTACTCTCTTCTAGAGTTCTACTAGAGCTAACTGATTGGAAGTCAGATGTACTGGTTATACTAAGAAAGTATGATCCTCATCAATAAATGGAAACGTATAAGAATAATCAGACTACGTCTACGAAGTGTCAGTATCATGCTGCTGCTTCAAAGCCGAAGTGATGTTTCGATGTGAAGTGGAAGTTTAGTTGTCGAAGGAGGCAGATAACTAGAAAGGTGGATCCGATAATTACGTGGAGGCCATGGAAGCCTGTTGCTATGAAGAATGTGGATCCGTAAATGCCATCTGAAATGGAGAAGGGGGTTTCGAAATATTCTGAGGCTTGTAGAATGGTAAAGTAGACTCCTAATAGGATTGTGATAAATAGGGCTTGGTTTATGTTGTTACGTTTTCCTTCTATTAGGCTGTGGTGAGCTCAGGTGATAGAAACTCCTGATGCTAGTAGGACTGATGTATTGAGAAGAGGGACTTCTAGTGGATTAAGAGGTGTAATTCCTGTTGGTGGTCAGCAGCCTCCTAAGTCGTGGGTTGGAACTAGACTTGAGTGATAGAAGGCTCAGAAGAACCCGGCAAAGAAAAATACTTCAGAGACGATAAATAGGATTATTCCGTAGCGCAGGCCTTTTTGTACAATAGGAGTGTGGTGGCCTTGGTAGGTTCCTTCTCGGATTACATCACGTCATCATTGATATATAGTTAGTGTGTTGGCTAGAAGGCCTAGTGAGAGGAGAGTGGTTGAGCTATAGTGGAATCATATAACTAAGCCAGAGGTTAATAGGAGGGCAGAGAAGGCTCCTGTGAGAGGTCATGGACTTGGGTTAACTATGTGGAATGCGTGTGTTTGGTGGGTCATTAGGTGTTATCATGTAAATAGAGGCTGACTAGGAGGGTAAATACATAGGCTTGAATAAGGGCTACTGCAAACTCTAGGATGGTGAGTAGGGCTAGAATAATGAATGTGATTGTGGCTGTTGGGGGACTAATACTTGTTAGGACTAGTGTGGCTCCTCCAATGAGGTGAATTAACAGGTGTCCTGCAGTAATGTTGGCTGTAAGCCGGACTGCCAAGGCCATGGGCTGGATGAATAAGCTAATGGTTTCGATGATAATAAGTATTGGGATGAGGGAGATTGGAGTGCCTTGAGGTAAGAAATGGGCTAATGAGGCTTTTAGTTTGTGGCGAAAGCCTAAGATTACAGCCCCGGCTCAGAGAGGAATGGCTATGCACAGGTTTGTAGATAGTTGTGTTGTAGGGGTAAATGTATGGGGTAGCAGGCCTAGTAGGTTTGTTGAGCCGATAAATATAATTAGGGATACTAGTATGAGGGACCATGTTCGTCCTTTGGGGGAGTGAATTAGTATTATTTGTTTAATGATAAGTTTGATCAGTCATTGTTGGAATGAGTGGAACCGATTGGAGATTAGTCGTTTAGATGAAGTTAGAAGTATTGGTGGGAGTATGATGATGAGGATGACAATAGGTAGGCCTATTATTGTTGGGGTAACGAAAGAGGCGAATAGATTTTCGTTCATTTTGATTCTCAAGGGTTATCAGTTTTTAAAAGTTCAATAGATTTTGCTGATGGTGACTGTGGGAAAACATGAAGTGAGATTTTTAATTGTATAAGAGTAAAAAGTGTAATAATAGTAGATAAGACAGTGATAAATCATGTGGATGTGTCCAGTTGTGGCATTCACTGCGGAGACTCAATATCTCTATCTTTAACTTAAAAGGTTAACGCTCTAAGCTTCGCAATGTTATTAGATTATTGATAATGATCAGTCTTCAAAGTTTTTTAGAGGTACTATTTCAAGGACGATTGGTATAAAGCTATGGTTGGACCCGCAGATTTCTGAGCATTGTCCGTAGAACAGACCTGGGCGGTTGGATGAAATAGTTGCTTGATTTAGTCGTCCTGGGATTGCGTCTGTTTTAAGTCCTAGGGAAGGGACGGCTCATGAGTGTAGGACGTCTTCAGATGAGATTAGTATTCGAATGGGGAGTTCTATGGGAAGTACTACTCGGTTATCTACTTCCAAAAGTCGGAGTTCCCCTGGTTTAAGGTCAGAAGTTGGTACTATATAAGAGTCGAAACAAAGGTCTTCGTAGTCTGTATATTCGTAGCTTCAGTATCATTGATGTCCTATAGTTTTTACGGTGAGGGCTGGGTTGTTAATCTCGTCTATCATATAAAGGATTCGTAGGGATGGAAGGGCGATGAGAATGAGGATGACGGCGGGTAAAATAGTTCAGATGGTTTCTACTTCTTGTGCGTCTATAGTGCTAGTGTGAGTCAGTTTTGTTGTTAACATGAGTGTGATGATGTATAGCACTAGGGAGCTAATGAGAAATACGATTATGAGTGTGTGGTCATGGAAATTTATTAGTTCTTCTATGATAGGTGAGGAAGCATCTTGTAATCCTAGTTGAGATGGATAAGCCATATAAGATATATAGAGGCTAATCTATAACTTAACTTTGACAAAGTTATGTAATTTATTTACTAATATCTCATTGAGAAAGACATAAAGGTTATGATGCTGGCTTGAAACCAGTTTTAGGGGGTTCGAATCCTTCCTTTCTTATTTTACTTTAACGAAAGTGGGTTCTTCGAATGTGTGGTATGGTGGTGGACAACCGTGAAGTCATTCTAGGTTTGTAGAGGAGTGTTCTACGTGAAGTACTTCTCGTTTGGAAGCAAAGGCTTCTCAGATTATAAAGATTATGATTAGTACTGCTGTGAGTGAGATGAATGATCCTATGGATGAAACTGTGTTTCATGTGGTATAGGCGTCTGGGTAGTCAGAATAGCGTCGTGGCATGCCTGAGAGACCAAGGAAGTGTTGTGGGAAGAATGTTATGTTAACTCCTACGAATATAATGGCGAAGTGTGTTTTAGCTCATATGTCGTCTAGGGTGTAGCCTGTGAATAGTGGGAATCAGTGGACAAACCCGGCTATAATAGCGAATACGGCGCCTATTGATAGGACGTAGTGGAAATGTGCTACTACATAATATGTGTCGTGAAGGACAATGTCTAAGGAGGAGTTAGATAGTACGATGCCTGTAAGTCCGCCCACTGTAAATAGGAAGATAAAGCCTAGGGCTCATAGTATTGCGGGTGATCATTTGATATTACCTCCATGAAGGGTTGCTAATCAGCTAAACACTTTTACTCCTGTTGGAATAGCGATGATTATTGTGGCTGATGTGAAGTAAGCTCGAGTATCCACGTCTAGTCCTACTGTAAATATATGGTGGGCTCATACGATGAAACCTAGGAAACCGATGGATATCATGGCTCATACTATACCTATATAACCAAATGGTTCTTTTTTACCCGAGTAGTAAGTGACGATGTGCGAAATGATTCCGAAGCCTGGTAGAATAAGGATATATACTTCGGGGTGGCCGAAGAATCAGAATAGGTGTTGGTATAAAATTGGGTCACCGCCTCCGGCTGGGTCGAAGAATGTAGTGTTCAGGTTTCGATCTGTTAGGAGTATCGTAATACCTGCGGCTAAAACTGGAAGGGAAAGGAGGAGGAGTACAGCGGTAATAAGGACTGATCATACAAATAGGGGGGTTTGGTATTGTGTTATGGCTGGTGGTTTTATGTTAATAATAGTGGTAATGAAGTTGATAGCGCCTAAAATTGATGAAACTCCTGCTAGGTGTAGGGAAAAAATGGTCAGGTCTACGGATGCTCCTGCGTGTGCTAAATTGCCGGCTAGTGGTGGGTAAACGGTTCATCCTGTTCCGGCCCCTGCTTCTACTATAGATGAGGCTAACAGTAGAAGGAATGATGGGGGTAGAAGTCAGAAGCTTATGTTGTTTATTCGTGGGAATGCTATATCAGGGGCTCCAATTATTAGTGGGACTAGTCAATTGCCGAACCCGCCGATTATTATTGGTATAACTATGAAGAAAATTATGACAAATGCGTGGGCTGTGACGACTACATTGTAAATTTGGTCATCACCTAATAGAGCACCTGGTTGACCAAGCTCCGCTCGAATTAGGATGCTTAGGGCTGTCCCTACTATTCCTGCTCAGGCCCCAAATAGGAGATATAAGGTCCCGATGTCTTTATGATTGGTAGAGAATAGTCAGCGATTAATGAACATAGGTAAAATGGCTGAGTAAAGCATTAGACTGTAAATCTAAGCACAGAGGATAAAGCCTCTTTTTACCAAGCCTTAAGGTGATAATCACATCGAATTGCAAATTCGAAGGTGTAGAGAACTGACTCTACTAAGGCTTCTCCCGCCCCCTTTCTGATAGGCGGGAGAAGTAGATTGAAGCCAGTTTAGGGTGTTTAGCTGTTAACTAAAAATTTATAGGTTTGAGTCCTATCAATCTAGCTGAGGATTTAGCTTAATAAAAGCAATTGATTTGCACTCATTAGATGTAAGATATAGTCTTGCAGTCCTTATCAGAAGTTAAACTTTATGGGCTTGCTTAGAGCTTTGAAGGCTCTTGGACTGAGTATCCTAAACTTCTGTTTACAAGAGTAGGGGAGAGAGAGGTAGCAGTATTGTGCTTAAAATTATGAAGGTAGGTAGTATATTGTTGGTTTTGGTGTGGGTGTGCTGAATGTATATGCTAGAGTTGTTGTTTGTTGGGAATGTGGTTAGGGATGTTGAGTAAATTAGTCGGGTGTAGAAAAAAAGATTGATTAAGGCGGTTATTGCTATTAGTGTGGCTAGGATTAGGTTGTTGTTTTTTAATAGTTCTGCAATAATAGCTCATTTTGGTAGGAATCCGGTAAGTGGTGGAAGACCTCCTGTTGATAGTAAAATTAATGAGATTATAGGGAGTGCTATTGGTATTTTGTTTCATATAAGTGATATGGAGGTAATGGATGTAAATGAGTGTGCATGGAAGATTATGAATATAGGGGCTGTTATGAGAATGTAGATTAGGAGGTTGAGTGCTGTGAGGGAGGGGTTGTATGGTAGGATGGAGATTATTCAGCCTATGTGGGCGATAGATGAGTAGGCTATGATTTTTCGTACTTGTGTTTGGTTTAGTCCATTTCAGGCCCCAATTAAGACTGAGGCGATGGCTGATGAGATTAATATTTTGGAGTCTATTAGTTCGTAAAATTGGGATAAAATTGATAGGGGGGCGATTTTTTGTCACGTTAGTAGGATTAAGCCTACTTTTAGTTCAATCCCTTGGGTGACTTCAGGTAATCATGAGTGGAAGGGGGCTAGTCCTAATTTGATCGCTAGGGAGATAAAGGTCATTGTTATAATGAAGTTGCTTGTCTCTGGTTGAAATGTTCATAGTCCTAGTTGTTTGAAGTTTATGATGATGGATATAAGGAGAATTATGGAGGCTGTTGCTTGAGTTAGAAAATACTTTGTAGCTGCTTCTGTGGATCGGGGGTTGGAGTTGTTTATTATGAGTGGGATTAGGGCTAGTAGATTTATTTCTAGGCCTACTCACATGGTAAATAGGTTGGAGCCAAGTATAGTAATTATGGGTCCCATAAGAATTGTGAAATAAATAATTAGAAGTGTGATTGGGTTAATTAGTACGGGAAGGGTTTAAACCAACATTTTCGGGGTATGGGCCCGATAGCTTTATTAGCTGACCTTACTTAGAACAGGGTGTAATGGGTAGCACGGAGAATTTTGGATTCTCAGGTGTAGGTTCAATTCCTATTGTTCTAGAAATAAGAGGATTTAAACCTCTATAATTTACTCTATCAAAGTAACTCTTTTTTCAGACATATTTCTAAGTGTAGGGTGGAATGCTTGCTATGAAGATTGGGATTGAGATGTGTCATATGCAGAAGGCTAATGTCAGAGGAAGAAAGTTTTTTCATAGAAGGTGTATTAATTGGTCATATCGGAATCGTGGGTAGGAGGCTCGGATTCATAGGAATAAGGTGGTTAAAAGTAAAGTTTTAAGTATGAAGTTTGTAGTATAGAGTTCAGGGTCATATAAGTTGTGGAGTGGGCCTAAAAATACGATTGTTGATAGGGCATTTATTAGGATAATGTTTATGTATTCGGCTATGAAGAATAATGCGAATGGTCCGGCGGCATATTCGACGTTGAAGCCTGAAACTAGTTCTGATTCTCCTTCTGTTAGGTCAAAGGGAGCCCGGTTTGTTTCTGCTAGGGTCGAGATAAATCATATTATGGCTAGTGGTCAGGTTGGAATTAAAAGTCATATTGGTTCTTGGGTGTAGATGAGGGTTTGGATAGAAAAAGAGCCGTTTATTAAAAGTACGGATAAGAGGATGATTGCTATTGTTACTTCATATGAAATTGTTTGTGCTACTGCTCGAAGGGCCCCAAATATGGAGTATTTGGAGTTGGATGCTCATCCTGATCATAGGATTGAGTATACTGATAGGCTTGATGTGGCGAGGATAAATAGGACCCCTAGGTTTAGGTTTACTAGGGGGTGTGGTATGGGAAGTGGGATTCATAAGCTTAGGGCTAGGCTGAGGGATAGAGTGGGGGCAATAATAAATAGGGTTGTGGAGGTGGCTAAGGGTCGTAAGGGTTCTTTAATGAATAGTTTTATTGCGTCTGCAAATGGTTGTAGGATGCCATATGGTCCTACAATGTTTGGTCCTTTTCGTAGTTGTATATAGCCTAAGATTTTCCGTTCTACTAGGGTGAGGAATGCTATGGCAATTAGGACTGGTACTAGGAGAGTTAGGATATTAATAAAGTACACTATTAGGGAGAGGATTTGAACCTCTGGGGACAAGGTTTTAAGTCTTACGCAATTTCCGGGCTCTGCCACCCTAATGAACCCTTGTCTAGGGTATTGATTTTACAGGCTTATTAAATTGAGATAAATTCATATATTAGCTCTGAGGCGCTTTGTTTAAGGAGGCCTCATTTCTCTTGTCCTTTCGTACTGGGAGAAATAGTTAATAGATAGAAACCGACCTGGATTACTCCGGTCTGAACTCAGATCACGTAGGACTTTAATCGTTGAACAAACGAACCATTAATAGCTGCTGCACCATTGGGATGTCCTGATCCAACATCGAGGTCGTAAACCCTAATTGTCGATATGAACTCTTGAATAGGATTGCGCTGTTATCCCTAGGGTAACTTGGTCCGTTGATCAAAGGAAAATTGGGTCAATTAGATTGTTGTCACTTTGACTTGTTTGTCTTAGTTATAAAATCTTTCGGAGGTTATTTTATGCTCCGAGGTCACCCCAACCGAAATTACTGGCTTAGAGCTTATGGTTTAATCCATTAGGTTGGTTGGTAGGTAAGCGTAAGCCAGTAAATTAAAGCTCCATAGGGTCTTCTCGTCTTATTTTGTTATTCCCGCCTCTTCACGGGAAGGTCAATTTCACTGATTGGGAGTAAGAGACAGTTGAATCCTCGTGGGGCCATTCATTCCAGTCCCCAATTAAGGAACAAGTGATTATGCTACCTTTGCACGGTCAGGATACCGCGGCCGTTAAACGTTTGTCACTGGGCAGGCAGTGCCTCTAATACTTATTATGCTAGAGGTGATGTTTTTGGTAAACAGGCGGGATTCTTGTTTGCCGAGTTCCTTTTACTCTTTTTAATCTTTCCTTGTAGCACGCCTGTGTCGGATTAACAGTTTTAGTGTGGGTGAGTTTTATTAGTATATATTCACTTGAAGCTGTTAACTAGCAATGGTTATCCGGGTTGCTATAGACTTGTGCTTGGAGAACGATGTTCTTGTTACTCATGTTAACAGTGTCTCATCTATATAATAATAGATTAACCCAATTAGTGTTAATAGGAATTCATTTTAGTTTGTGGAATTTAGGGTTTTTAGTGTTGAGCTTTAACGCTTTCTTTATTGGTGGCTGCCTTTAGGCCAACTATGGTCTTGGGTATTAGGATTTATTCACTATCAAAGGTTGTTTCCATTCCTGAAGAGCTGTCCCTCTTTAGGCTAAAATTTAAGATTACATTTTGATTTTTGTTTCTTATGGTAATTCTTAAAGTTGAACTGAAATTCTTTATTGGGTAACCAGCTATCACCAAGCTCGGTAGGCTTTTCACCTCTACCTAATAGTCGTCCCACTATTTTGCTACATAGACGGGTTAGTTCTTTGTACTGCTTTTAGGTAGCTCGTTTGGTTTCGGGGTGCCTAGCTAAAGATCTCTTAGTTAGGTGTTTTCTAGTTAACTCATTATGCAAAAGGTACAAGGTTTAATCTTTGCTTATTTTTACTTTGAATTAATCTTTCATCTTTCCCTTGCGGTACTTCCTCTATAGCTCCTGAGGTAGATTTCTTTCTCCAATACTTTCTTTTGTCAAATGTTTTGTTTTAGTGAGTATTTAATAGTTAAGTTGTGTATGTATTAGGGCTAGGTTTGGTTCATGACGTTCATTTGTTGTGAAATCTTCTGGGTGTAGGCCAGATGCTTTACATGTTTAAGCTACATCATGGTTATTCCAAGCACACTTTCCAGTATGCTTACCTTGTTACGACTTATCTCCTCTCGTAAAAGTTTGATGTAATTATGTATAGGTTTCGTTTATTTAGTTTGAGGAGGGTGACGGGCGGTGTGTGCGTACTTCATTGCTCAATTCAATTAAGCACTCTATTCTTAATTTACTACTAAATCCTCCTTTGTCCTTTAGTTTCATAAAGGGTAGCGTAATGTTCTTAGTAAGAAAATGTAGCCCATTGCTTCCCACCACATTGGCTACACCTTGACCTAACGTTTTTATGGTGATTCTCTTGCTTACTTTTACTCCTTTTTAGGGTTTGCTGAAGATGGCGGTATATAGGCTGAATTAGCAAGTGGTGGTGAGGTATAGCGGGGTTTATCGATTATAGAACAGGCTCCTCTAGATGGATATAAAGTACCGCCAAGTCCTTTGAGTTTTAAGCTGTGGCTAGTAGTTCTCAGGCAAATATTTTTGTTTTGTAAATGTTGAAGTTTAGGGCTAAGCATAGTGGGGTATCTAATCCCAGTTTGGGTCTTAGCTATCGTGTCTCAGGTGAATTAGAATTACTTTCGTTACTGATTTTAAGTCCAGCGATGAATTTTCACATATTGGATGGATTTTAATTCTATTTTTTGTGTTTCCAGTAACACGTTTTACGCCGAGAATAATTAGTTTGGGTTAATCGTATGACCGCGGTGGCTGGCACGAAATTTACCAACCCTAAAGAGGTATGGCTAAGTCAAACTTTCGTTTATTGCTTAATTTTTATCACTGCTGGGTCCCGTGGGGGCGTGGCTAGGCAAGGCGTCTTTAGCTATATTGTATGTACTTGATGCCCTCTCCTTGGAGTTTATAAACTCTGTGGGATTTGACACTGGTTTAGGGATGTTTGCATGTGTAATTCTACCTCCAATTAATTATAAGGCCAGGACCAAACCTTTTGATGTTTATGGGATGCTTGCATCCATCTAAGCATTTTCAGTGCTTTGCTTTATATAAGCTACATTAACAGATGGACATACTAAAATTTTACTTAAAAATTTTAAGGGCCTTGGGTTATTTTTCGGTATCGGGGTTTTGGATATTATTTTTTTTTTGTACTAATTTTTAAGCTGTGTTAAGGGCATTACCAGAATAGATGGAAACCCGGATATTGAGTCCCTTATTTTTGGGGTTTGGTAAGGATAGGCAAATTCC